ACCGAAAATTTATGGCGTTCAAAAACGTATAGATCCAATGTCACATTCAGTAAAGATTTATGATACATGTATAGGATGTACTCAATGTGTCCGGGCGTGTCCCACGGATGTATTAGAAATGATACCCTGGGACGGATGTAAAGCTAAACAAATCGCCTCTGCTCCAAGGACCGAGGACTGTGTTGGTTGTAAGAGATGTGAATCCGCCTGTCCAACGGATTTTTTGAGCGTTCGTGTTTATTTATGGCATGAAACAACTCGCAGTATCGGTCTAGCTTATTGATCCATTCCATAAAAATCTACTTGAATCCATTTTTTTTTTTTATCGAAAAAATCCGTGCTCAATTCAATTTGATTTTGAGCACGGATTTTTCTGGCCCAAGTGTATCTTGTCTTTACCACGAACCATTTTCCTTGCTTAACAATAATTGTAGTTTTACCAATATTTGCGGGTTGCTTCATTTTTTTTCTTCCACACAGGGGAAATAGAGTAATACGCTGGTATACTATATGTATGTGTATGTTAGAACTTCTTCTAACGACTTATGCATTCTGCTATCATTTTCAATCGGATGATCCACTAATTCAACTAATGGAGGATTATAAATGGATCCATTTTTTGGATTTCCATTGGAGATTAGGAATAGACGGACTCTCTATAGGACCCATTTTACTGACGGGATTCATCACCACTTTAGCTACTTTAGCGGCTTGGCCGGTTACTCGGGATTCGCGATTATTTCATTTCCTGATGTTAGCGATGTACAGTGGGCAAATAGGATTATTTTCTTCTAGAGATCTTTTACTTTTTTTCCTCATGTGGGAGTTAGAATTAATTCCCGTTTATCTACTTGTATCGATGTGGGGAGGAAAAAAACGTCTGTACTCAGCTACAAAATTTATTTTGTACACGGCGGGGGGTTCTGTTTTTCTTTTAATGGGAGTTCTGGGTATCGGTTTATATGGTTCTACTGAACCAACATTAAATTTTGAAATATTAGCCAACCGGCCCTATCCTGTGAACTTGGAAATACTATTTTATATTGGATTTTTTCTTGCTTTTGCTGTCAAATTGCCAATCATACCCCTACATATATGGTTACCCGATACCCATGGAGAAGCACATTATAGTACTTGTATGCTTCTAGCCGGAATCTTATTAAAAATGGGAGCGTATGGATTAGTTCGGATCAATATGGAATTATTTCCTCATGCTCATTCTATATTTTCCCCTTGGTTAATGGTAGTAGGCGCAATGCAAATAATCTATGCGGCTTCAACATCTCTCGGCCAACGGAATTTAAAAAAAAGAATAGCCTATTCCTCTGTATCTCATATGGGTTTCATAATTATAGGAATTGGTTCTATCACAGATATGGGTCTCAACGGAGCCCTTTTACAAATAATCTCTCATGGATTTATTGGCGCGGCGCTTTTTTTCTTGGCCGGAACAACTTATGATAGAATACGTCTTGTTTATCTTGACGAAATGGGCGGAATAGGTATTCCAATGCCAAAAATATTCACGATGTTCAGTAGCTTTTCGATGGCCTCTCTTGCATTACCTGGCATGAGTGGTTTTGTTGCTGAATTAATAGTTTTTTTTGGACTAATTACTAGTCCAAAATATCTTTTAATGACAAAACTCCCAATTACTTTTGTAATGGCAATTGGAATGATATTAACTCCTATTTATTTATTATCTATGTTACGACAGATGTTTTATGGATACAAGATGTTTAATGGCCCAGACTCTTATTTTTTTGATTCTGGGCCGCGAGAGTTATTTCTTTCGGTTTCTATTTTTTTACCCGTACTCGGTATTGGTATGTACCCCGATTTCGTTCTTTCACTATCAGTTGAAAAGGTTGAAGTTATTCTATCTAATTCTTTTTTTAGATAATTTATAAATCTTATCATTTACAAAAGCGTTCGTTGTAAAATGGTACAATGACAAAGAGCCTGTCGAATCATATATGATTCGACAGGCTCTCGCCAATTAACACAAAGTTTTTTTATCTGATCTGCGTTGTACACCCTTTTATTACTATTTGCAATAACCCCCCTTTTTCTTTTTTTGAATTCAATTAGATGTTAATGTAAATGAACCATAACTATGTAGTCCTATTCCTAATAGATTGACTCCAAAATAGCATATCCAAATTATAAGAAATCCAATAGACGCTACAATTGCTGAATTTGTACCCTTCAGTTTTATATTTGTTCGAGTATGTAAATAAATTGAAAATATGATCCAAGTAATAAAAGCCCAAGTTTCCTTTGGGTCCCAACTCCAATAGGATCCCCATGCTTCGTTAGCCCATACTGCTCCAGAAAGAATTCCTACGGTTAAAAAGATAAATCCTAGACTAATAACTCGATAACTCCAATAATCCAATTTTTGAATGAACTGTGATCTATAATAATTCCTTGCGAAAAAAAAAGAAGTTTTTTGGAAAAAACCCCTTTGTTCATTCATGTATTCAATTTCGCCAAGGAAAAATGACTCATTTAAATTCAATAAATGATTACTCGTAGAAAAAAGAGAAAGCTTTTTTCTAACTGTAATGACTAGAAGTGATACTGATAATAATGATCCACCTAAAAGGGCCGCATAGCCTAATATCATCATACTTACGTGCATTATTAGCCACTCGGATTGAAGAGCGGGTACTAAGATTGTCGATTCGTGTATTTCAGTTAAAAGACCTGAAGTAGCAAAGCCCTGGGAAAAAATAGCACTTGGGCCAATTATTGTGCTTAGAATATTTTGGTTTTTTTTGAAATATGAAACTATATAAATAAAGGAAAAACTCCATGAAAGAAAAATTAACGATTCGTATAAATCACTTAGTGGAAAATGTCCCGAATAAATCCAACGAGAAATTAATAATCCTGTTATACAGAAAAAAGTCATTATCATGCCCGTTTTGGATGAATCATCTAGTTTTACGATTTCATCGACTAAAAAGGTTATCAAATGAATTGTAATTATAATTGAAACGATCGAAAAAGAAATATGAGTTAATATATGCTCTAAGGTTGAAAATATCATAAAATAAAGAGTTCCTTAATTATAAAATCGAAATTCGCAATTGAATTTATTATGGGATCCATTTTATTTTTTTAAGAGATAATATGCCGCCACTCGGACTCGAACCGAGATGCTCTAGCACTGCTTCCTAAGAGCAGCGTGTCTACCGATTTCACCATAGCGGCCTGTCTTGACCTCATAATAACCTATGAATAAATAATCGTCTAGATTTACGAATTTAATTGAGTGCAATATTTTTTAGGAAAGATTCAAATTGATGAATAAAAATTTGTTCAAATAGGTATTTGAAGGTTCATTCGTTTCGTTTAGGATTTTTGTTTTATTTTGTATTTTAGACTCTTCTCCACTCAACTCTTGTAAATCCTACTATGAATTAAGGAATAGAACCCTCCCTCAAAAACATTTTTTTAATTAACTGTTTTTGATTTATTTGATTTCAAAAAGTGAAACCAAAAAGTCGTTTTATCAATGAACAAAAAAAAACCTATTTTACATCATTCAAAATTTACACATATTTATCCAATTTGAATTGGGTAAGGTAAACAGAAAAATTATTATTCTCCATATGCTATAAGAGCGGAACGAATTCCATTCCTCGTTGAAGGAAATGGAATTCGGGAATTTGGTTTTTGAAGTGAAATGACTCCACTTTTGAGTCAGGCCGGTTTAGATTATTCCAACGTGTTATGTTTTATTACTTAGTTTATTTGTTTGTCGCACAAAAAAACTGTTTGAATTCCCGGTAGAAAGAGATTTACCTAAGGAAAATGCTTTTAACGCTGCCCGATACCCCTTCTTTTTCCAAAAATTTTTACGAATACGCTTTTTTGATGCAGAAGTACGTTTTTTTGGAACTGCCATTTAAATAAAAATTAAGAGATTACTCATTGGTATAGCTGGATGTGAAAGACATCTATTGTTCAAAAAAATATGAGCTTTTCTGATTCACTATGTATTTCTTTTCTAGAAAATATTTTTTTAGAAAAATAGAAAAGAATAGATAAAATGGGTGAACAATATGGCAAAATAGCATAAAATAGTTCTAAAAATAGAAAAAAATCTGATTTTTAATAACTTGTAAAATCCGGGAAAAATATGCCCAATTTGACTTGAATTTGAAAATTGGAAGGAAATTCGTAATTAATCTATTTCTTTCATATGATTTGACCAATTGTAACTTCTTGATTTGAATATTTGAAGTATTTAGCAGAAATTCAGAACGAATAAGTAAGAAGAAATAAAAATTCCAAAATTTTATTTAAGTTAGTACATATTTTCATTTTTTCTTGACTCCTTTCAAAAGAGGTAAGGTCGGGTGAATTGGAAACCGTTAATATTAATTAAAAATTTTAAAAACCTTTTTTTATGGAACAGACATATCAATATGCGTGTATTTTACCTTTAATTCCACTTCTAGTTCCTATATTAATAGGAGTGGGACTTGTTATTTTTCCGACAGCAACAAAAAATCTTCATCGTATGTGGGCTTTTCCAAGTATTTTATTGTTAAGTATAGTCATGATTTTTTCAATTAATCTGTCTATTCAGCAAATAAATAGCAGTTATATCTATCAATATGTATGGTCTTGGACCCTCGATAATGATTTTTCTTTAGAATTTGGCTGCTTGATTGATCCACTTACTTCTATTATGTTGATGTTAATCACTACTGTTGGAATTATGGTTCTTATTTATAGTGATAATTATATGGCTCACGATCAAGGATACTTGAGATTTTTTGCTTATATGAGTTTTTTCAGTACTTCCATGTTGGGATTAGTTACTAGTTCAAATTTGATACAAATTTATATTTTTTGGGAATTGGTTGGAATGTGTTCCTATCTATTAATAGGGTTTTGGTTCACACGACCTCCTGCGGCAAATGCTTGTCAAAAAGCGTTTGTAACTAATCGTGTAGGGGATTTTGGTTTATTATTAGGAATTT